TCCAAACATGTAGTGATTTTTACTGATAATCAACAGAATGCCGATACTTATACTGCTAACGCTAACAAGGATATTGATAATTCTGATCAAACAAACGAAGTCGCTTTGATCCGTTATTCACAACAATCGGATTTTCGTCGAGATATAATCAAAGGCTCCATGCGCGCTCAAAGACGTAAAATAGTTATTCGGGAACTCTTTCAAGCAAATGTACATTCCCCCCTTTTTTTGGACAGAATATACAAACCCATCTTTTCTTCTTTTGATATTTCTGGATTGATAAAACTCATTTTTGAAAATTGGAAGGAGAAAAACAAAGACTTAAAAATTGCGAATTATGCAGAGGAAAAGACAGGGGAGAAAAGACAGAAGGCCAAAAGAGAGGAAAAAGCACGGATAAAAATAGCCGAAGTCTGGGATACCGTCCTATTTGCTCAAGTAATAAGAGGTTCCTTGTTATTAACCCAATCAATTTTTCGAAAATATATTATATTACCTTCATTGATAATAGCTAAAAACATCGGTCGTATGTTATTATTTCAATCTCCCGAGTGGTCCGAAGATTTAAAGGATTGGAATCGAGAAATGCATGTTAAATGTACCTATAATGGTGTTCAATTATCAGAAACAGAATTTCCGCAAAACTGGTTAAGAGACGGTATTCAAATAAAGATCCTATTTCCTTTCTGTCTGAAACCTTGGCACAAACCTCAAGAAAGGTCCCTTGATAAAGATTCAATGAAAGATAAAGTACAAAAATTTTGTTTTTTAACAGTTTGGGGAATGGAAACTGATCTGCCTTTTGGTTCTCCCCGAAAACGACCTTCCTTTTTTAAACCCATTTTGAAAGAACTTGAAAAAAGAATTAGAAAATTAAAAAACAAGTGTTTTCTAGTTCTAACAGTTTTAAAAGAACGAACAAAATTGTTTATATTTTTAAGGGTCTCAAAAGAAACAAAAAACTGGGTTATCAAAAGTGTTCTATTTATAAATATAAAAAAAATAATAAAAGAACTCTTAAAAATAAATCCAACTCTATTATTTGGATTGAGAGAAGTAGAAGTATATGAATCTAGTGAAACTCAAAAACAAAAGGATTCGATAATCAATAATCAGATGATTCAAAAATCGTCTATTCAAATTCGATCTATGAATTGGACAAATTATTCACTGACAGAAAACAAAATGAAAGATCTGACTGATAGAACAAGCACAATCAGAAAAAAAATAGAAAAAATTATAAAAGACAAGAAAAACCTCTTTCTAACTCCAGAGATAAATATTAGCCCTAACAAAGCTAGTTATAATGCTAAAAGATTAGAATCACAAAAAAGTATTTGGCAAATATTAAAAAGAAGGAATTCTCGATTAATTCGGAAATCACATTATTTCATAAAATTTTTCATTGAAAGGATATACATAGATAGTCTTCTATGTCTCATTAATATTCCCAAAACCAATGCACAATTTCTTATTGAATCAACAAAAAAAATTATTGATAAATACATTTACAATAATGAAAGAAATCAAAAAAAAATTGGTAAAACAAATCAAAAGAAAATTCACTTTATTTCGATTATAAAAAGGTCAGTTTCTAATATTAGTAATAAGAGTTCACAGATTTTTTGTGACTTATCTTCCTTGTCACAAGCATATGTATTTTACAAATTATCACAAACCCAAGTTATTAACTTGGATAAGTTAAGATCTGTCCTTCAATATAACGGAACATCTCTTTTTCTTAAGAACGAAAGAAAAGATTATTTTGGAGCACACGAAATATTTCATTACCAATTAAGACATAAGAAACTTCGTAATTCTGGAATGAATCAATGGAAAAACTGGTTAAGAGGTCATTATCAATATAAATATTTATCTCCGATTATATGGTCTAGATTAGTACCACAAAAGTGGCGAAATAGAGTAAATCAACATTGTGTGGCTCAAAATCAAAATAAAGATTTAAGGGATTTATCTCAAAAAGTTCAATTAATTCATTACAACAAACAAAATGATTATGAAGCAGACTCATTACCGAATCAAAAAGAAAATTTTAAAAAACACTATAGATATGACCTTTTATCATATAAATCTATTAATTATGAAGATAAGAATGACTCATATATTTATGGACCATCATTACAAGTAACTAATAACCAAGATATTTCTTATAATTACAACACACATAAACGCAAATTATTTGATATGCTGGGAGGTATCCCTATCAATAATTACTTAGGCGAAGACGATATTATGTATATAGAGTATATAAAGAAAAACCCGGATAGAAAATATTTTGATTGGAGAATTCTCCATTTTTGCTTTAGAAAGAAGGTCGATATTGAGGTCTGGATCAATACCAGTATCAACAGTAATAAAAATACCAAGACTGGGTCGAATAATTATCAAATAATTGATAAGAAAGGTCTTTTTTATCTCACACAAGATGAAGAAATCAAACCATCCAAAGGTCTTTTTTTTGATTGGATGGGGATGAATGAAGAAATACTAAATCGTTCCATATCGAATCTGGAACCTTGGTTCTTCCCAGAATTTGTGCTACTTTATAATACATATAAAATGAAACCGTGGGTTATACCAATCAAATTACTTCTTTTAAATTTTAATGGAAATAAAAATTCTATTAAAAATATAAATAGCAATCGAAAGCAAAAAGGGAATCTTTTTATATCATCCAATGAAAAAAAACTTTTTAAATTAGAGAATCGAAATCAAGAAGAAAAAGAATCCGCAGGACAAGTAGATCTTGGATCAGATGTACAAAACCAAGTAAATCTTGAATCAGTCCTCTCAAACCACGAAAAAGATATTGAAGAAGATTATGCGGGATCAGATATGCAAAAACGTAGAAAGAAAAAGCAATTCAAGAAACACACGGAAGCAGAACTCGATTTATTCCTAAAAAGATATTTGCTTTTTCAATTGAGATGGGATGATTCTTTAAATCAAAAAATGATCAATAATATCAAGGTATATTGTCTCCTGCTTAGACTGATAAATCCAAGAGAAATTTCTATATCTTTTATTCAAAGGGGAGAAATGAGTTTGGATCTAATATCGGTTCATAAAGATTTAACTCTTACAGAATTGATGAAAAGAGGTATATTTATTATCGAACCAATTCGTCTGTCTGTAAAAAATGATGGACAATTTATTATTTATCAAACTCTAGGTATTTCATTGGTTCATAAGAGTAAGTACCAAACTAATCAAAGATACCGAGAAGAAAGATATGTTGATAATAAGAATTTTGATAAATTCAGTGCAAGATGTCAAAAGATGATTGGAAATAAAGACAAAAATCATTATGATTTGCTTGTTCCTGAAAATATTTTATCGCCTAGACGGCGTAGAAAATTTAGAATTCTAATTTGTTTCAATTTGAGGAATAGGAGTGGTGTGGCTAGAAATCCAGTATTTTGCGATGGGAACAGCTGTAATAAATTTTTGGATGAAAACAAACATCTTGATAGAGATAAAAATCAATTAATTAAATTAAAAAAATTAAAGTTCTTTCTCTGGCCCAATTATCGATTAGAAGATTTAGCTTGTATGAATCGCTATTGGTTTGATACCAATAATGGTAGTTCTTTCAGTATGTTAAGGATACATATGTATCCACGATTGAAAATTCGTTGATGTCACATTTTTGTATATATCCTTACTAGATCTAGTATATGAAAGTAAACAAATGCACACATGCGATGTCTTACATTACATTCTGATACATGATACTAATACGTATCAATTAGATTTAGAAATGACTCAAAAGAATGTTCTTATTTTAGGTCTAATCTCTTTTGTAATTTGTGAATGCAAAAATGTACCTATCTCTATCCCCTATACGAATCCAATTGAAAATTCGATTTTTTATTGATATTGATTAATTTTATTTGATAAACTAGGTATCCATAACGAAATTAAGATTATTGCGTATACCAGATTAAAATGACCGGCATTATAATATTATTATAATTCTATTATTATTACTGATGGGTAAAATTCAAATTTTTTAAAAAGAAAAAAAAAAAAGGGAGGGAAGAGAAGATTTCGTTTTATGGTAAAAAACTTATTCATCTCAGTTATTTCTCAAAAAGAAGAAAATAGGGGATCTGTTGAATTTCAAGTATTCAGTTTCACCAATAAGATCCGAAGACTTACTTCACATTTGGAATTGCACAGAAAAGACTATTTATCTCAGAGAGGTCTACGTAAAATTCTGGGAAAACGTCAACGGTTGCTGTCTTATTTGGCAAAGAAAAATAGAGTACGTTATAAAGAATTAATTGGTCAGTTGGGTATTCGGGAGACAAAAATTCGTTAATTTGAAGAGTCCTTTTGAATTATTTGATTTAGTAGATCTTGAATTTTGATGAACTTCTTTTCGTTTTCAGCAATTCATGGAAGAATGAATCAGGGGAAAACCTATGAGTGTACCAGCTACAAGAGAAGACCTCATGATAGTCAATATGGGTCCTCATCACCCATCAATGCACGGTGTTCTTCGACTCATCGTTACTTTAGATGGTGAAGATGTTATTGACTGTGAACCAATATTAGGTTATTTGCACAGAGGGATGGAAAAAATTGCAGAAAACCGAACAATTATACAATATTTGCCTTATGTAACACGTTGGGATTATTTAGCTACTATGTTCACAGAAGCAATAACTGTAAATGCACCAGAGCAGTTGGGAAATATTCAAGTACCTAAAAGAGCCAGCTATATTAGAGTGATTATGTTGGAGTTGAGTCGTATAGCTTCTCATTTATTATGGCTTGGCCCTTTTATGGCAGATATTGGTGCACAGACTCCTTTCTTCTATATTTTCAGAGAAAGAGAATTAGTCTATGATCTATTCGAAGCTGCCACCGGTATGAGAATGATGCATAATTATTTTCGTATCGGAGGAGTAGCTGCTGATCTACCGCATGGATGGATAGATAAATGTTTGGATTTCTGCGATTATTTTTTAACA